GTGTCTTGTAGTTGTAAATCCTAGATGTGAAAATAGGTGGAATTCCTGAAGAAAGGCTATAAGAAGAATAGGTGGAAATCAATATGCAAAAAGAAAAAACAATGGCTAATGCCAGAAAAAGAATCAATCTATAAATAGAGTTCAGGTTCGAATTCCGTTAGGAATATCTATAATCTTAGCGAAATGAAAGAATTCCTCATGATTCTTAATTTATCTACTTGATCTTTTTGAAAATGAGGTCGTTGAACTTGAAACTTCACTTATTGAATTGAGTTAAAGAATGGAATTGGATTCAGTTGGATCGTATCAGTGAAATCGAGTACTAACTCCCATTTCTTATTGGATTAAGGGCTCAACTTTCTTTCGGACATTTTTTTGTTTTTTAGGTTTGCAAAATGAAAGAAGACTCTCTTTTGATTATTTTTTCTTATGAGAATTGATCCTACTACTTCTGGTCCTGGGGTTTCCACACTTGAAGAAAAAAACCAGGGGCGTATCGTTCAAATCATTGGTCCGGTACTGGATGTAGCCTTTCCGCCGGGAAAGATGCCTAATATTTACAACGCTTTAGTAGTTAAAGGTCAAGATACTCTTGGCCAAGAAATTAATGTGACTTGTGAGGTACAGCAATTATTAGGAAATAATCGAGTGAGAGCTGTAGCTATGAGTGCAACAGATGGTCTGATGAGAGGGATGGAAGTGATTAACACAGGAGCTCCTCTAAGTGTTCCAGTTGGTGGAGCTACTCTCGGACGAATTTTCAACGTTCTTGGAGAACCTGTTGATAATTTAGGTCCTGTAGATACACGCACAACATCTCCTATTCATAGATCTGCGCCTGCCTTTATACAGTTAGATACCAAATTATCGATTTTTGAGACAGGGATTAAAGTAGTGGATCTTTTAGCTCCTTATCGCCGTGGAGGAAAAATCGGACTTTTCGGAGGGGCTGGAGTAGGTAAAACAGTACTCATCATGGAATTGATCAACAACATTGCCAAAGCTCATGGAGGCGTATCCGTATTTGGCGGAGTAGGTGAACGTACTCGTGAAGGAAATGACCTTTACATGGAAATGAAAGAATCGGGAGTCATTAATGAACAAAATATTGCAGAATCAAAAGTAGCCCTAGTCTATGGTCAGATGAATGAACCGCCGGGAGCTCGTATGAGAGTTGGTTTAACTGCCCTAACCATGGCGGAATATTTCCGGGATGTTAATGAACAAGACGTACTTCTATTTATCGACAATATTTTTCGTTTCGTCCAAGCAGGGTCCGAAGTATCTGCTTTATTAGGGAGAATGCCTTCTGCTGTAGGTTATCAACCGACTCTTAGTACAGAAATGGGTTCTTTGCAAGAAAGAATTACTTCTACCAAAGAGGGATCCATAACTTCCATTCAAGCAGTTTATGTCCCTGCGGACGATTTGACTGACCCCGCCCCTGCCACAACATTTGCACATTTAGATGCCACTACTGTATTATCCAGAGGACTGGCTGCCAAAGGGATCTATCCAGCAGTAGATCCTTTAGATTCAACGTCAACCATGCTTCAACCTCGGATCGTTGGCGAGGAACATTATGAAACTGCGCAAAGGGTTAAGCAAACTTCACAGCGTTACAAAGAACTTCAGGACATTATAGCTATTCTTGGGTTGGACGAATTATCCGAAGAGGATCGTTTAACTGTAGCAAGAGCACGAAAAATTGAGCGTTTCCTATCACAACCCTTCTTCGTAGCAGAAGTATTTACGGGTTCCCCGGGAAAATATGTTGGTCTAAGAGAAACAATTAGGGGATTTCAACTGATCCTTTCCGGAGAATTAGATAGTCTTCCTGAGCAGGCCTTTTATTTGGTAGGTAACATCGATGAAGCTACCGCGAAGGCTCTGAACCTAGACGAGGAGAGCAAATCGAAGAAATGACCTTAAATCTATGTGTACTAACTCCTAATCGAATTATTTGGAATTCGGAAGTGAAAGAAATCATTTTATCTACTAATAGTGGTCAGATTGGTGTATTACCAAATCACGCCCCCATTGCCACGGCTGTAGATATAGGCATTTTGAGAATAGGTCTGAAGGGACAATGGTTTACAATAGCCTTGATGGGTGGTTTCGCTAGAATAGTCAATAATGAAATAACCGTTTTAGTAAACGATGCGGAAAGGGGTAGTGACATTAATCCAAAAGAAGCTCAGCAAACTCTTGAAATAGCGGAAGCTAACTTGAGTAGAGCTGAAGGGAAAAGACAAACAATTGAGGCGAATTTAGCTCTCAGACGAGCTAGAACGCGAGTAGAGGCTATTAATGCAATCTCGTAATTAGTTGTTGGCGTGGCCAAATAATAAAAAGAGGTTGTGTTTATATACTCTTTTTTTGATTCTGCCGACTCAATCAAGGGTAATCGGATTCTGATGTAAGGAAAAAATCAATCAATTCAATAGAATAGGAGTAGCAGGGAATGGAAAAGGTACAAAATAAATAACAAAGAATAAAGAAGGCGGGTAGAAATACTTATTAGATACCATTGACTGCGGTATCTAATAAGTTCTACCTACTATTGGATTTGAACCAATGACTCCTGCCGTATGAAAGCAATACTCTAACCACTGGGTTAAGTAGGTTATTTATCATCACAAAGAGAAACAAAAGAAACCCCTCACATTGATGGATTATAGATAGAATTTGACTTCTAAGCAATATTCTCACAGGAAACATATGAGAGATCAATCATGTCTTGTCAAGATGAATAGTACTATTCATCTTGACAAGACATGAAATACAAAGTAAAATATTTCTCACAAATAAAAGGGCTATAGCTCAGTTAGGTAGAGCACCTCGTTTACACGCGCGCCAATGTTTTTCAAAGGAGTCCATCATGCAATCAACAGAATTTCTCTTATTGAGAAATTGATGTCTTACTCCATGGATTCGAGAGAACAAGAGCCTGACAAATATTTGATTGGTCCAATTATGTAGGGTGCCCATTTGGGCACTAAAATCGAACCCATCATAGATTTGATAATTGATAAGGTCAATATTCAGACCACTCAATGCTAGGTAGAATGAGTAGAAGGACCTCAAAAAATCTCTTTTCGTCCTATGAACTTTAAGGTGTATAAAGTTTCATATTTGACGCTTTGAGCAGAGCGATAGAGACTACATTTCACTTAGGTTGATCTAGGCCATAGGCAGACCTACGTCAAGCCAACTCTTCTTTGAAACACTTTGGTATTGCTCATGAGCAGAAATACAAATACTGAATCATAGCACGTGGAGCCATCTTGTTATCTTTTTATCAAGAAAAATATGGCGGACTAGCTGATCTTTCTATCAGTTGATGAAAGAGCCCAATGCAAAAAAAAAATGCATGTTGGGTCTTTGAAACAGGTCAAATCATTTCGATAATAAAACGTTTGATCTGTTTTACCGAGAATGTCTACGGTTCGAGTCCGTATAGCCCTAATTTGGTAATGAATAGAAAAAAAAAAAATGGCATTTCTTTTTCTTTCTATCTTACTAATTCTTTAGTGTATTTATAGTATTCTAGTATACTTTTCTCATTATTATATTGTTTGTAGCTGGCCGGGTGCTTGTTCCATCGGAATAGAATCATTCCAGCACACTCGCTCTTTTGGGATCGTTCGAAGCATAAAACTAATAAAAATGTAAAAATGAAGTTCAATGGACCCAACCGGTGTTTTGAAATTTCGGATAAACAAACCTATTCTTCATATTCATTAATCTTCATGGTGCTATTACATAATATGATGATTTTGACCTCTGACCACAATCAAGAGGCCCTTTTCTCTTTTTGTATACCCAAAAGAAGGGGATTTTTGATTTTTGAAGGAAAAATCATGACATGAGCCCGGGTTGGGTAAAAAAAACTACAACGAGACCCAAGACAAATGGAATCAAATAGTAAATCATATGGGTCTTAGGCTGGCTGTTATACAATCTATATTTGTATCCCAATTTTCTACTCCAAACCAATTGCCCATCATTCAAAATTCCAATTCTACCGATGCTTACTTTCTACAATAATATTAGGGTTGGAATTTGGCTGAATTAGCAATCCCCTGACCCGTCGCTTTTATTGTGCGGAAAAGCAGTCCCAAGAATTTATTGTCTTGTCTCAAAGATAATGAATTAATTGTCTTTTAATCCATTAGTGTTTGCCCCCTTTCGATTTCCGTGAGTTGGTTTTATCATTTAGCATTTTGTCTGCCGAATCGTCCGCTAACTCGCGATTCCATTAAAAATGAAAAATATCCTTTTTTTTTATAGATCAGAATCACATCATTTATCATTTGACTGACTCTATCGCCGTGCTGCGCCCCAGTGTATAGGTTTGCTTCAAAACAACTTTTTTACTGATATGAAACCTAATTTCGAGTACAAAAGACCCATATTTGGAATGAGTCTTTGAAGACTTCAAACTCTCATTTCATAACTCGACTTTTTGGGGGCGCAAGCCGGGCGACGAGATAGTATAGGTTCAAAGCAAAGCCTATAATTGGAATTTTCCGATAGAGAATCCACGAGTTGTTATATCTTATATCTAAGGCCCTTTTTCAAATCTATTTAATCTTAAACAGGGAGAGATAATAGAATCGATCAATGCATTCTGTAAAAGCAATAATTTGCTATTATGGATCGTAATGACAAAAATAATACCAATAGCATATGAGTCTTTTCATATTATTCATTATTATTCTCTTAGCTAATAATATATTCATCTTACTAATACACATGAATTTCATAAGATTTCACCTTTATTTATTTATCTTTATTTATTTAATTGCTATAGAATTAGAATTGTAAACTCAATGTGAAGTAATGTCTTTAGAGATACCCCGAGGTGCTGTGAAAGCAAGGCAAGAAAGTCTTATTTGTATAAGAACAGGATATGTCTATACCATATCAAAATAGAATTGAAGTAAGTGTAAGATTGAATTTTCTATTTCTATTGGATGAATCTTGAAAGGCGTTAT